CTATATAGATAGATATTGAAGTGCTATCTCAGATTCAAAAAAAAAAGAGAATCATTTCTTTCAATACTCACTTATTATTAGTTAACAATCCTAATCCTCATATGCTTAATTCTGATAGGAAATAAAATAGTAAAATAATTATTCATCGAATGACTATTCATCTATTGTATTTTCATCAAATAGGGGGCAGGAAGATTATATGGAAAAATGGTGGTTCAATTCGATGTTGTCTAACGAGAAGTTAAAGTTAGAACATAGGTATGGTTTAAGTAAATCAATGGAAAGTCTTGATGCTATTGGCCATACCAGTGGAAGTGATGAACCCCTTCTAAATGATACGGAGAAAAATTGGAGTGATAGTGTTAGTTATAGTTTCAGTAATGTTGATTATTTATTTGGTATCAGGGATATTTGGAGTTTGATCTCTGATGACACTTTTTTAGTTAGGGATAGTAATGGTGACAGTTATTCCATATATTTTGATATTGAAAATCATAGTTTTGAGATTGACAATGATAGTTCTTTTCTGAGTGAATTAGAGGGTTTTTTTTCTAGTTTTTTGAATAGGGGGTCTAAGAGAAACAATCACTACTATTATCATTACATATATGATACTCAATCTAGTTGGACTAATCACATTAATAGTTGCATTAATAGTTATCTTCGTTTTGAAGTCAGTATTAATAGTTCCATTTCAGGTGGTACTGACAATTACAGTGACAGTTACATTTATAGTTTCATTTGTACTGAAAATGTAAGTGGTAGTGAAAGTGGAAGTTTTAGTATAAGAACTCGTAATAATGGCAGTGATTTCAATATAAGAGGAAGATCTAATGATTTCGATATAAATAAAAAATACAGACATTTATGGGTTCAATGCGAAAATTGTTATGGATTAAATTATAAAAAACTTCTTAGGTCAAAAATGAATATTTGTGAACAGTGTGGATATCATTTGAAAATGAGTAGTTCAGATAGAATCGAACTTTCGATTGATTCGGGCACTTGGGATCCTATGGATGAAGATATGGTTTCTATGGACCCCATTCAATTTCATTCAGAAGAGGAACCTTATAAAGATCGTATCGATTCTTATCAAAGAAAGACAGGTTTAACTGAAGCTGTTCAAACAGGCATAGGTCAACTAAACGGTATTCCCACAGCAATTGGGGTTATGGATTTTCAGTTCATGGGAGGTAGTATGGGATCTGTAGTAGGTGAGAAAATCACTCGTTTGATTGAGTATGCTACTAATCGATCTCTACCTGTCATTATTGTGTGTGCTTCTGGAGGAGCACGCATGCAAGAAGGAAGTTTGAGCTTGATGCAAATGGCTAAAATATCTTCTGCTTCATATGATTACCAATCCACTAAAAAGTTATTCTATGTACCAGTCCTTACATCTCCTACAACCGGTGGAGTAACAGCCAGTTTTGGTATGTTGGGAGATATCATTATTGCTGAACCTAATGCGTACATTGCATTTGCGGGTAAAAGAGTAATTGAACAAACATTGAATAAGACAGTACCCGATGGTTCACAAGCGGCTGAGTATTTATTCCATAAAGGCTTATTCGACCCAATCGTACCACGTAATCCTTTAAAAGGTGTTCTAAGTGAGTTATTTCAGCTCCATGGTTTCTTTCCCTTGAATCAAAATTCAAAAAATTAAAGTATAGCACTAGATTCAGTTATTTTGTTTGTAGCGAATAAGTATTTAGTTCATCATAATAAAAAAAACTAAGAAAAATGTTCTTTGGTGATATAAGTTACACTTTCTAGTAAGAGTCAGAAGTTTCGGATAATTTTTTTTTCTTCCGGATCCAGATCTATTTTTTATCTTACCCCTATTCATGATTAGGTATTATGAACCTCTATCAACAGGATAAAATAAAAAAGTGAATTTATCTTTCCGAGGAATTCTAATTTGGGGAAATAAAAAGAATTTTATCTGGCTATCTTACGCATTAATTAAGATAGACAATAATGAAAAAAAAAAAAATATATATAAAAATAAAAAGAAATATCAAATATGGAAATGAAATAAAATAATTTCTACATCTATCGCATTTTTACTATGAATCCCTGTTTGTTGGATCCTATTATTTAGAGTCGCGAATTCATAATGAACTTAATTTTCATAAGAAAACTCCTTTTAAATAAAAAACTCCTTATTAGATTAGAAAGAAAGATAGAAAGAACATAAGGATGGGAGAAGAAGAATAATAAAATTTGTAAAAGAAGATTACCCTATTTATATTCGTGTAGAAAGATGAATAGGTACACTTAATTTAGTTCTACATTTTTGCACTTATTATCTATCCTTTTTTTTATTAAAATTTAATATTTTAATATTATTTTTATATTTCAAATTTCTATTTTAATATAAATATATTATTTATAAATATAAATTATATATTTATATATACTTAATTGTTTATATATACTTAGTAGTATAATATTATATAAAATACAATAGTCAATATTACCTAATATTACTTATAATAGATATACTTATCATATCATAAGATATCTTTCTAATAGATACAAATATATAGATACAAATATTAAATCGAGGCACCCATTCTATGACAGATCTCAACTTACCCTCTATTTTTGTGCCTTTAGTGGGCCTAGTATTTCCGGCAATTGCAATGGCTTCTTTATCTCTTCATGTCCAAAAAAATAAGATTGTCTAGATCCAATGGGACCAAATCCTATCAATTTTTTTCAACACTGTATCATAATACAGATATTTTTTTAGTGCAATATGGTACGATATGTGGCTCTTTCCACACACAAATGAAAGAACTGTTATGTATGCGGATACATGCTATCTGCATAAATGCATGTATATATATATATATAGCTGGTTAAAAACGGATCAGTAAATATTTTTAATAGAAAGTCAATGTATCTAACCAATTACTCCACATCAGAATAGTGCTAGTTGATGAAAGTTACTTCGGGATCAAGAAAGGTAAAGTCAAATTTGGGTTATTCTCTCAATTCCAATCGAATGCAACTGGATCTAGTATAGTATGAATTGGCGATCAGAACATATATGGATAGAACTTATAAGGGGGTCTCGAAAAACAAGTAATTTTTGCTGGGCCTGTATCCTTTTTTTAGGTTCACTAGGATTCTTAGCGGTTGGAACTTCCAGTTATCTTGGTAGGAATCTGATATCCATATTTCCATCTCAGCAAATTATTTTTTTTCCACAAGGAATCGTGATGTCTTTTTACGGGATCGCAGGTCTGTTCGTTAGCTCCTATTTGTGGTGCACAATTTTGTGGAATGTAGGTAGTGGTTATGACCGATTCGATAGAAAAGAAGGAATTGTGTGCATTTTTCGTTGGGGATTTCCTGGAATAAATCGTCGCATCTTCCTTCGCTTCCTTATGAGAGATATCCAATCAATCAGAATTGAGGTTAAAGAGGGTCTTTATCCTCGTCGTGTCCTTTATATGGAAATCAGAGGTCAAGGGGCCATTCCCTTGACTCGTACTGATGAGAATTTTACTCCACGAGAAATTGAACAAAAAGCTGCCGAATTGGCCTATTTCTTGGGCGTACCAATTGAAGTATTTTGAAATGAATTGAACACAATAAAGAATAAATGTTTTCTCGGCATGGGGGAAGGAACTTGCTAATTCCCTTTTTAATATAATTGAAGTCTTTTTGGAATGTTCATTTGAACAAAACATGTTAGATTATTCTATTTCCTCCTTCCTTTGTCGTGGCGACTCCCATAGAATAAACCAAAAAAGCAGGAGGGCATATATGGAATAACTATAATAAACTATACTATAATAAAGAAGAAAATTAAGAAAAGAAGAAATTTTTGTATACCATTTGTATACCAAAAGTATTTCATATGCGTATGGATCCCAACTCAATTCTTTTCTACTAGAAAATTTCTACTAGAAAAAAGGCTAATCTAAGGCTAATATAATAAGTAGGGATTCATCAAATATATCCGAACATTTATTTCGTAATACGGAATTCATCTCATCTTTTTAGGCCCAAAATTTTGATGATACCTTTTTCCTTGGTTGTGGCTAGGCGGTGAAACATTTCGAAATAATTAACTGAGGGGGGTTTTCGTTTCTAAATCCGATTCGTTATTTTAAGTGGGTTTTCGAGTATTCATAGAAAGAAACAAATGAAGATGAAATTGCTTCGAATTTGCCCATTCAAATTTGCCCAATTGAGATATCTAGGAATAATATTGATTTTTCATTTTTATCCGAAAAGGGCAAACCCTTATCCCATTTCTATATTCCTTCTAGATCCAAGAACTAAACTCAATTTTGACACAAAAATTGGAATGAATAGACCCATAGGTTCAATACCTTGTTATAGAACTCGTGCTTCAGAGAAATATCATATAGAGTCAACGAATGAAGCAGGTTCATTAACGATTCAATTCACAGATAAAAAATGAAAAAAAAGAAAGCATTGCCTTCTTTCCCATATCTTGTATCTATAGTATTTTTGCCCTGGTGGGTTTCTCTTTCATTTAATAAATGTCTGGAACTTTGGGTTACAAATTGGTGGAATACCGGGCAATCCAAAACTCTCTTGAATATCATTCAAGAGAAAAACGTTCTAGAAAGATTCATAGAATTAGAAGAACTCTTTCTGTTGGACGAAATGATAAAGGAGTACCCGGAGACACATATACAAAAACTTCGTATAGGAATACACAAGGAAACGATACAATTGGTCAAAACACACAATGAATATCATCTCCATATCATTTTGCATTTCTCGACAAATATAATCTCTTTCGCTATTCTAAGTGGTTATTTTATTTTGGGTAATGAGGAACTTGTCATTCTTAATTCTTGGGTTCAGGAATTCCTCTATAACTTAAGTGACACAATAAAAGCTTTTTCGATTCTTTTAGTTACTGATTTATGGATTGGATTTCACTCGACTCATGGTTGGGAACTAATAATTGGTTCGTTCTACAATGATTTTGGATTGGCTCATAATGATCAAATTATATCTGGTCTTGTTTCCACCTTTCCAGTTATTCTAGATACAATTGTGAAATATTGGATTTTCCATTATTTAAATCGTGTATCTCCTTCGCTTGTAGTCATTTATCATTCAATGAATGAATGAAGAACTCATTTGATCTCCTGATATCAATCAAATAAATCAGAATCTTTCTTCCTTTATAAAGAAACCATTTTGAATCTTACTTAATTCTTTATATTTTATTTCTACCAGTTCAAGGTATTCGTCCTATATTACAGTACAACTATTCCAGTACAATGACAGACTCGTGCATAGGGAACTTTACTAGTTCTCTATCTAATTTATTGTAGAAATTCCGAGATCCATGATTGGACATGCAAAATAGAAATACTTTTTCTTGGTTAAAGGAACAGATGACTCGATCCATTTCTGTATCGATCATGATATATGTAATAACTCGAGCATCCATTTCAAATGCATATCCCATTTTTGCGCAGCAGGGTTATGAAAACCCACGAGAAGCAACTGGACGAATTGTATGTGCTAATTGCCATTTAGCTAATAAGCCCGTGGATATTGAAGTTCCACAAGCTGTGCTTCCTGATACTGTATTTGAAGCAGTTGTTCAAATTCCTTATGATATGCAACTGAAACAAGTTCTTGCTAATGGTAAAAAAGGGGGTTTGAATGTGGGTGCTGTTCTTATTTTACCCGAGGGATTCGAATTAGCCCCCCCCGATCGTATTTCTCCTGAGTTGAAAGAAAAGATAGGAAATCTGTCTTTTCAGAGTTATCGTCCCAATAAAAAAAATATTCTTGTGATAGGTCCTGTTCCGGGTCAGAAATATAGTGAAATCGTCTTTCCCATTCTTTCCCCCGACCCTGCTACAAAGAAAGACGTTCACTTCTTAAAATATCCCATATATGTGGGTGGGAACAGAGGAAGGGGTCAGATTTATCCTGATGGTAGCAAGAGTAACAATACAGTCTATAATGCTACATCAGCAGGTATAGTAAGCAAAATAGTACGTAAAGAAAAGGGAGGATATGAAATAACCATAGTTGATGCATCGGATGGACGTCAAGCGGTTGATATTATACCTCCAGGACCAGAACTTCTTGTTTCAGAGGGTGAATCCATTAAGCTTGATCAACCATTAACAAGCAATCCCAATGTAGGAGGGTTTGGTCAGGGAGATGCAGAAATAGTGCTTCAAGATCCATTACGCGTCCAAGGCCTTTTGTTCTTCTTCGCATCTGTTATTTTGGCACAAGTTTTTTTGGTTCTTAAAAAGAAACAGTTTGAAAAAGTTCAATTGTACGAAATGAATTTTTAGGTCCAGAGATTCCTTAACATTTGGTAAAAAGTGCCGATTTTTTGTCCATCGATACAATTATGTATGATCAAAAAATTCTGTAAATCCTTTTGCTTGCTTTGTTTATACTCTTTTTGTTTTGCAGGACGCCTGGAATTCATTACTTGTATTCCATTTTAGTAATAAACAATAGGCATACAAACAAATACAAAAGAAGAGAATACAAGGCAAGGATGGTAAAAATGAAAGGAACAAATACTTTTAGGAAGGATTACTAGTCTTCCTAATCTTCTATTCGACGCAAGACGACAGGAATTTTCACCCGTTTTCTTGTGTCGTCTTGTATCAAAATAATAATTATTTTTTTTCCTGTTCATCAAAGATTACTATTCCTTTCCTTCTTTTCCGGGTCTATCGGAACTCCTTTGTTTAGATTCATAAGAAGTAGTGGACAAACAAAGGAAAAAAAGGATTATGGGTGAATAAGTTATTGAGAAAATAGAATTTATTCACTTATTCAATATCTTCACTTATTCAATAATCTTCACTTATTCAATATAAGTTAAACTTCTAACTTAGAGAAATTATTCAAACAAAAAAGACTGTTCCGGTTGAAAGGCGGATTTTATTTTTACGAATATCCAAATCTTTATTTATTATATGATCAGATATATGATCGGAGTTTTTATTTTATTTTTAGAGTAGTTTTGATTAAGGTTCTATTAGTTTAGTCTAGAAATGATTTGCAGGATGTCTCATCCCTAGAAATCAATATAATTATTATATTGGATTATAGATAAAATCGATTGATTCGTTCTTTCTTCTTGCTTCCAGTTAATATTTTGGGGGAAGGGCAGGGACTATGAATCAACCGCTAGATTCAATTGTTCACAAACATCATTAAGAAACAAAAGAATAGAGTGAAACATCAGAGCAAAGGATCCTTTTTGTCATTTCTACAAAACAAATATAATATTTTGATTATGCTGACTGGATAACTAACCAATTTGTAGGTTATGGAATAGGTCAAAGTCTCATTATAAGAGTAAGAACTCCGCGGGCCCTTTCCGCTCTAATCAGACAAAGGAGGGTAAGGACCCGCTAAGTTCTTACTTTTTCATGTCTACAACCCAGCTCATCCGATTACTAGAGAGATGAACCCAACCCAGAATATGAACCGTAAAAGAAAACA